AGCTTCGGATAAACTTTTATTTTCGGATAGCCCAGCCCCAATTCTTCGATATATTTCTTGTTGGAAGTATCCTTGATCCCATTGATAACGAGTGGGACCAAATAATTCAATCGGGGTAGTTGCCGAACCATACCACATAGTTCCAGCAACTACAAAAGCCGCAAAAAAGACAGCAGCGATACTACTGGAAAGGACGGTTTCAATATTTCCCATACGCAATCCTTTGTATAGACGTTGGGGCGGACGGACACTAAGATGGAATAGACCCGCCAATATGCCCAAAGTTCCGGCTGCAATATGATGAGAGGCTATTCCTCCCGGAACAAAAGGATCAAAACCTTCCACACCCCACGCTGGATTTACAGGTTGTACCCTTCCGGTTAGTCCATAAGGATCGGATACCCATATTCCTGGACCATACAATCCTGTTACATGAAATGCGCCAAAACCAAAGCAAGCCACCCCTGAGAGAAATAAATGAATTCCAAAAATCTTAGGCAAATCCAAAGAGGGTTTGCCTGTACGTTCATCACAAAATATTTCTAGATCCCAATACACCCAATGCCAGATAGCTGCCAAAAAGCATAATCCGGAAAACACAATATGTGCACCGGCCACACCTTCGTAACTCCAAATACCCGGATTCGTTATAGTCCCCCCCGTGATACTCCAACCGCCCCATGAATTGGTTATTCCTAAACGAGTCATGAAGGGTATAACGAACATACCTTGTCTCCACATTGGATCAAGAACAGGGTCAGAGGGATCAAAAACCGCTAATTCGTATAGAGCCATCGAACCGGCCCAACCAGCAACCAGAGCGGTATGCATTATATGGACAGAAAGCAAACGACCGGGATCATTCAATACGACAGTATGAACACGATACCAAGGCAAACCCATGGAAATACCCCTTTCTCAACGAAAAATAGACGCTATGTAACTTTATTGCACTGGAAAAAAACTATACTATGGACCTTCCCTTTTTAGTGGACTATCTCGGGAAAAGGATTCGTTTTTGTTCTATTTTTTTAGTAATAATGTCTTTTAGTAATAAGTAATAATGGAACAATTTTGTTCGTAGGAACAAAAAGAAGCAGAGCAGATCTATTCTACACCCGATAAGTACCAATACGCAATGGTAGGAAGTTGATACCTTTTATATGAGTGAATGCATCTATATTTGATTTGTTCATCATTCAAAGGACCTATTTGAAAGAATTTTCCTTTATTGATTCTGTCTTCCTTTTGTCTTTTTTCTAAACTTATTCAATCTATGGATAAAATATAATAAAAGAGAAAATATGATTAAAAAACGATAAAAGACAATATTATTACGACAATAAAGCCATTGTTACGCTTTCACATCAAAGTGAGATATAGTAATTCATTTTTCTTTCATTTAATGCCTATTGGTGTTCCAAAAGTTCCTTTTCGAAATCCTGGCGAGGAAGATCCAGCGTGGATTGACATATAGCGCGACTTGTCAGATATTTTGGGTCATATGGTATTTCCCGTTCTCTTACCCGATCAAGAGACCCTCTCTTTCGCCCAAGAAAGATTGATTGAATCATCAAAAATCGAATTTGGAGCGTGAAATGCAATGAAGTGCAATTCAATCTATTTTTTCGGAGGGGGGTATACAGATTAATATTCTCAATTATAATAATTTATGGTTGGCTTGGTTAGACCAATAAAATGAAATATCCAGACTCCGTTTAGAAAAAAACCAATTGGTAATATATGTATGATTACCACTTAGATAATATTCTATTTAGAATATATATAGAAGTGATCTCAAACTATTAATCAATCGAGTAATATGATGAATGCATTGAATATTTTTTATTTGGTTGGCAGGAAACATAAAAAAAAAAGGTCGTAGCAAAAAGACGCGGTATTGGGGCGTTTGTCCTATATGTGCAAATCAAAATTGGGCGGATCTTTACTCGGAGTAGAGCATAAACCTAAAAGAATTGAAGAGGACCATTCCGGAACAAGAAAATTACATCGCGATTTGGATTGGATCCCGATGAAACAATACATCAATGAGAAGTTAATCCGATAAGCTTAGTGAAATCTTTTTTATTTATAGGTATTTAATTTCTATATAAATTAAACAGGCCAAAACCCATCTTTCTTGAAAAATGCAAGAAAAAAAAGCCCCTTTGTTACAAGTTAAAAAGAACCTGCTATGAATATGAAAAAAGAAAGAAAGCTAGAATCTACACATTGATTCTTTTTTTTCGCAATTTGTTTTGTGTTGAACCGTATGCATCAAAAGGTGCGTGTACGGTTCCTAAAGGATACAATTTTATCCGAATCAACCGACTTTATCGAGAAAGATTACTTTTTTTAGGACAAGGGATTGATAGCGAGATATCGAATCAACTTATTAGTCTTATGGTATATCTCAGTATAGAGAGTGAGACCAAAGATCTTTATTTGTTTATAAACTCTCCCGGCGGGTGGGTAATACCGGGAGTGGCTATTTATGATACTATGCAATTTGTGCGACCAGATATACAGACAGTATGCATGGGATTAGCCGCTTCAATGGGATCTTTTATTCTGGTCGGGGGGGCAATTACCAAACGTCTAGCATTCCCTCACGCTTGGCGCCAATGATTTTTTTATTTGATTTGAAAGAAAAAAAGAAGACTATGCCTGCGCGTTATATGAATATTGAAGTAATAATAGCATGGCACTTCGAATTCGATATAAAAAGAAAAATTTTTCAAAATACTTACATTATGTATCGAAAGAGTAGTATGGGATAAAGGGTATTTCCAATTTTATCTGATCTATCGGGAGGCCCTTTTCAGCGTCACAAACTTTTTTGTTTTCACACCGAAGAGCTCTTAACAATATTACTGTTATGAAATAATCCGAAAAAAAAAGAAACTTTGGGATTGCTAAATAACAGACGAAATAAATATATAAAGCAACGGAGCCATCATAGTATTTTTTAACTACTCCAAAAGGAAGGGTGGTTATTGGGTCATTTACCTATGTAAAACTGATAAACCTTATTTTTTTTTCTTCGATGCGATGTAAGGTAAAAAAAAAGGGCATATATACATATACATAGTAAATTCCATTGTAGAGCCGTATGCAATGCGCACAAAATGCCTGTACGGTTGTTCAATTCTATCTTTTTTTTCTTATTTTTTTTTTTTATTTTATTCTTTATTTCTTCGCCTTTCATCGTGTCATCATGCAAGATAGAGGAGATGGACTATTTATTATATCATCAGGGTAATGATCCATCAACCCGCTAGTTATTATTATGAGGCACAGGCGGTAGAATTTGTCCTGGAAGCGGAAGAACTACTGAAGATGCGCGAAACCGTCACAAGGGTTTATGCACAAAGAACAGGCAAACCTTTATGGGTTGTTTCCGAAGACCTGGAAAGAGATGTTTTTATGTCAGCACCAGAAGCCCAAGCTCATGGAATTATTGATCTTGTAGCGGTAGCGGTTGAATAAAAAATAATAAAAAATAACAGAATAGGGATTTCACGCAAATCCGCGATTTGATATTTTATCTTCTTACCGGGTTTAAGCTTAATCTTTCTATTAATTAATATATAAATGATTCATAATCGTTCGGTTAGGATCGATCTAAACCAGCTCATTATGTATATGATTCAATATGCCAACTATTAAACAACTTATTAGAAACACAAGACAGTCAATCAAAAATGTCACGAAATCCCCTGCTCTTGGGGGATGTCCTCAACGACGAGGAACATGTACTAGGGTGTATGTGCGACTCGTTCAGATCATGTGCTCGGCCACAAGAAAGAAAGCAATTGATCCAGTATCGGCGATCGGTACCAATGAATAGGATAGAATGAAAGAACCCCGTTTCCAATCTAAAACTCAAAAAAAAAGGTAAATCTAAAAAAAAAAGGATCTATCTATCATATTCTTCTATTGTGGTATCAAATTTATGGTTTGGATTGGTGCCAAATCCAATCATTTCCGTTTTTAATTTAAGATGAGAAAGAATTCCCATTGGTAGCAAAAGGTATCCATTAAGCAGGAAATCCTATTTAAAGAAAGATTATTCCCTTATTCTTGACTCTTGCAAGAACGGACTAACAGGGTCAGCTACTCAGCAAACCTTCATAATTAAATACCGTTACTGTATGGGTGGGTCTCATTGTGAAAGACCTATTATTGGAGAATTTTGGGTAGAGCCAAAGAGTGTGAACTGTACAAGTTAACAATAACATTGATTAAATTGAGGGAGGGGGCTCCGGTGTATAGAGAGGACCTCACCGTTTAAGAAGAAACCATAGAAACGATGGAACCCACTATACTCATTTCTATTTACTACTTTTTTATTTACTATGTTTTTTTTGATACCTAGTATCAATACAATTTCTTATTTCGAGACGCAACGAAAGGCCTAGAAAGAAAAAAAAAAAAATCGTGGTCGGGAAGGTTATAGTAGCAAAAGCCGTTGGAATTAAAATTTTATACATTGGAAGAATCCGTTTTGTTATTAATAGACTAGGAGGGGAAAAAGAAATAACTGAAAGAAAAGAAATCAATTAGTTATTCATCAAAGTTTCATTTTTTCAATGACCAGAATTAAACGAGGATATATAGCTCGAAGACGTAGAACAAAAATTCGTTTATTTGCATCAAGCTTTCGAGGGGCTCATTCACGACTTTCTCGGACTATTACTCAACAGAAAATAAGAGCTTTGGTTTCAGCTCATCGGGATAGAGGTAGGCAAAAGAGAGATTTTCGGCGTTTGTGGATCACTCGGATAAATGCAGTAAGTCGAGACAAAAATTTATACTATAGTTATAGTAGACTAATAAACAATCTGTACAAGAGGCGTTTGCTTCTTAATCGTAAAATACTTGCACAAATAGCTATATTAAATAGAAATTGTCTTTATATGATTTCTAATGAGATCATAAAATAAGATTAAGGAGATTGGAAGGAATCCATTGGATTTTTTTTAATGGAGTTCCCTGGAGAATGAACTCCGGGAAGGTAGAGTAGAAATTAGTATGATAAAATATGATCATATGATAAAGTTGTCAAAATGAACAAACACGTTCAATAAAAAAAATTTATTCTTCTTCCCCAATTCGGTTTTTTTTTCCGACACGATAATAAAATCTAGATTCTCCGTTTTTTCGAACAAAATGTCAATTCGCATTTGAGTTCGGATTGGAATTTTTTTTTGATTCAATTGAAGAGTAAGTCTATTTATTTTTAGTTCTAAGACCTGTAGTTCTTGTGGTTGACTCGCTTCTTTCAAATTGTTTCTCATTATTAAGAAAGGGTAACGAAGATAAAATACGAGCTTGTTTTATAGCAATGGTAATTAATCGTTGTTGTTTTAAGGTCAATCTATTCACCCGTCTAGATAATATTTTTCCTTGTTCACTAATAAATCGACTAATTAAACTCATGTTTCGATAATCAATTCGATCCCCCGATTGGATCGGGGGCAAACGCCTACGAAAAGATCGCTTGGATTTAAGAAAGAATCGCTTGGATTTATCCATGGTTTGTTTATTCCTTATCCCGAAAATCCTACTCTTATTTCGATCGGATCAAAACAAAAATGATCAAAAATGAAATGATTTAGAATTAATAAACAGGATTTGTTTCTTTTTAATTATATTTCTATTTAATTATATTAAAAAAATATATATATGTTATATATATTGTTATATAATATGTCGTTTTTCATCTTCCTTGGATTGGAAGGCGGACACGTAGGCGATCGGTTCGATCTATTTCTTTATCTCCCCGTGAATCGTATGTTTGTAACAAAAGGGACAGAATTTTCTCAATTCCAATCGACTAGGCGTATTATGTCGATTCTTTTGAGTAATATATCTGGAAATGCCCGTTGATTCTTTATTAACACGGTTTCGAACACAACCGGTACATTCCAAAATAACCGTTACTCGGACATCTTTACCCTTCGCCATGAACCTCCTTTGGTTTTTGACTGACTCAATTCTTCTATTTTCCAATCCGAAGGGAAGCAAAGGAACGAAAAAAAAAAAAAAATAGAAGTTGCGAACTCGAAATCAAATTATGAACGATTTCGTTCCAATCAATCAATATAGTAATAATAAGTAATATGATGTAATAATAAGTAATATGATGATTTCTACCTACATTTAGAATTTTAAAATCTAAACCGATGAACAGTATTTCATTTTTCATTTAAGTATCTTGTATGATATTGTTGCCACAGCCACCCCATTTCCGTTCTCACTCTATTAGTAATTGTATTTTAGCCTGGATCCGAGTTCTTAGTTTCACTAGAGTGAATCCGCTTTTATTCTTTTTCTTTTCTAACTTATTCTAATTAGAAAAAAAAAAGAAGCGAAGGGGGGGGGTGAGTCACAGATATTTGATTGTATTTCTAATCTTCTTCACCCCTTCCCACCTCACTAACTAGAATGAAAAAAAGGGAAATATCAACGCATCCGGAAATAAACGATTGATCTCTATCAATAAACCTGCTAAAGAACCGAACCATAGAGTACTTACTACCGGTGCCACGGAGAGGTATGTTTTTAGATCTCGCATTTAAAATCCTCCTTCTTTATTCGTTATTGTTATTTTTTTCTAATTTGTAATACAGAATGGAAATACATATATGACCAGATACGTAGTTAATGTCTGACCGCTTGTATTTGTACGCAGAATCCCTAATTCAAATTGAAATGTACAACGATTCAGTACATATTCCTTTTCTTAAAACAAAAAAATACGTCCTCCTTTACCCGAGAATTCCCGAAAAATTTTAATTTACGGCGGGTTTATTCTTTATTTAATACGTATAGAATATAAGTCTTTTATTATTATATTTTATATGTGACCAAAAAGGAGAAACGGCAATACAATTGGTATATATTAATGATAGAAATAAAGATGTGGAAAACAAGATAGAGATTCTCTACAATGACACTGTAGACCGATTGAAAGGGATGTAGCGCAGCTTGGTAGCGCGTTTGTTTTGGGTACAAAATGTCACGGGTTCAAATCCTGTCATCCCTACCTATTACTTATCTTATGAGCAGTAACGAGGGATCCATTTCAATTGATTAAAATAGGATATACAAAATAAATCTTTAATTTTTTTATATTATTTATGATAGTATATAATATTATATATGATAGTATATACATGCAAGACGTATTGGGTTACAAAATTTGTATTGTGATAATAACGCGCTCTTAGTTCAGTTCGGTAGAACGCGGGTCTCCAAAACCCGATGTCGTAGGTTCAAATCCTACAGAGCGTGATTCCATCCTTGTTATTTGTTAGGTCGAATGAAATAATTGAACAGCAATTTGATTTTGACCTCCTGTAGATTAAAGAAAATAGGAAGGAGGTCAATCAAAAAAAAAACAGATGTTAATTAATCAAAGGTCCAATTGATCACCACGTCTGTATTGTAAATATGCAGTTACGAATAATCCAGCCAAAGTAATAGGAATTAGAC